ACCCATATTTAGTTTACAAAACTAATGCTTTATGCTATTAAGCTATTAGGACATTTTTGATAAAGAATTTTATTTTCTAGGGTTGAGATGCCTGGTATCAGGGCAATTAATGTGATGAAGTAAATGATGGATGCTGTTTGTCCGAGCTCGATGTTTGGATATCGAACTGGTTGTCCTCCCACTCATGTAAGAATGAAGATGTTTGAGATAAAAATTCAAAATATGATTTGTGAGGTTGGTCGAAAGGCCATTGTTCGTTGTTTTGATAGATGGGTAGTTGGCAGGGTTGCCAGGATTGTGATTGAGGCAATTAAAGCTAATGTACCCCCTAATTTATTTGGGATCGATCGTAAAATGGTGTAGGCGAATAAAAAGTATCACTCTGGTTTAATATGTGCTGGTGTAGTAAGTGGTGAAGCTTGGCGGAAGTTTTCTGATTCTGTTAGGAGGTCTGGTGTTAGTAGGGTTGTGGTTGTTAGTAGTATTAGTATGATTGCTACTCCCAGTAGGTCTTTAATGGAGAAGTATGGGTGAAATGGAACTATATCAGTGGTGGATGGGAGACCTGTAGGGTTGTTTGATCCTGTGTCGTGAAGGAATATTAAGTGAATTATGGTGAGGGCTGAGATGATAAAGGGGGTGATTACGTGGAATGTAAAGAATCGGGTCAGTGTTGGTTCATTTACTGAAAACCCGCCTCAAATTCAATGGGTGATTAGGTTTCCTAGGTATGGGATTGTTGAAATAATGTTTGTAATTACAGTGGCGGCTCAAAAAGATATTTGTCCTCATGGTAGTACATAGCCTATGAATGCAGTGGCTATTGTTAATAGTAATAGGAGAATTCCGATGTTTCATGTTTTTTTGTATAAGTAAGATCCGTAGTAGATTCCTCGTCCGATGTGCATGTAAATGCATAGAAAGAATATGGATGCTCCATTTGCATGAATGTTTTGTATTAGTCAGCCAAAGTTTACGTCTCGTAGAATATGGATTAAGGAGTTAAAAGCTATGGTTGTGCTAGCTGTGAAGTGGGCAGCCAGGAAGATGCCTGTTGTTAGTTGGATGATTAAAGTTGTTCCAAGTAATGAGCCAAAATTTCAATATGTTGAGATGTTTGATGGGGTGGGGAGGTTAAGTAATGAGTTGTTGGTTATTTTTATTATAGGGCTTCGTAATTTGGGGTGGGTCATAGGAGTGTTGTTTTTGTAGTTGAGTTACAACACTGATTTTTCATTTCGGAGGTCTGGTTTAGGATTGCCAGTAAAAACGATGTATTTTATGCTAATAATGAGTTTGGTTTTTTTGTTGGGAGTGCTGGGGGTTGTATGTAATCCTTCTCCGTGTTTTGGAGCGTTGGCGTTGGTGCTAGCTTCTGGGTTTGGATGTGCTATGGTGGCTGGGATGGGAAGTTTCTTTTCGGCTTTAATTTTGTTTTTGATTTATCTTGGTGGGATATTGGTTGTATTTGCTTATTCTGTTGCTATGTCAGGGGATGTGTATCCGGAAGTTGGAGTTGGTCGTTTTCTTGGTTTTATAGTTATTTATATTGGAGTATTGGTTTTTGTTATAGAAAAATTTTTGGGCCTGGTGTCGTTTGGTGTGTATGGGTTTGGTCTGAGTTATATTGGTATTTCGTTGTTGTATTCGTGTGGGGGGTATTATTTATTGTTTGTTGGGTATGGATTACTGTTGACATTGTTTGTAGTATTAGAGTTGGTTCGTTGGGTTTCGTTTGGGTCTTATAAGGTGAGATCGGTTATAGTGAGTGCAATGGTTGTTGTGATTAGTATAATAGTCAGGTATTTTTTGATTTGACCTTTTTGTGTTGAAATGATGTTTGAAGCGGTTGTGTTGAGAAGGTCAATTGTTATTGGGCCAATGTTTTCTAGTCATAAGAGGTCTGTTAGTTGAGTTGAATTTTTTTGGCTAAATTTTAATGTTTTTAGTGGTAAAATTCGGTGCGGTAGTTTAAAGAATCCTAAGTGTGAGATGAATTTTCAACATGTTGTAGTGTTTTGTAGTTTTGTTATAATTTCTGTTGTTATGTAAGTTCCCACAATAATTGTTATTAGTGGGGTTATTTTTGTGTATGTTGTAAGTGGGGTGAGAGTGTTTAGTATTGTTGGAGCTAGTATGGTTCCAGCTATTATAGTAATAGTAGTTAGGCGAATCAGTGGTAGTACTTGTTGTAAGTTTGATTCTTGTTGTATGGTAATTGGTTTGTGGCAGAAAAAATTTTTTGTGGTGTAGAAGATTGTTCGTGCGGTGTAGATTGATGTTATGGTTGTTGATAGAAGTGTTGCTGTAAGGGCTCAGGCATTGATGTTGGTGTTTATTATGGTTTCAATGATTATGTCTTTGGAGTAGAATCCTGAGAGAAATGGTATGCCTGCTAAAGTAATTCCGTTAATGATTATTACAGTTGTTGTTGTTGGTAGTGTGTTTTTAGTGCAAGCTATTTTTCGAATGTCTTGTTCGTTGTGTATATTGTGGATAATTGAGCCAGCACACAAAAATAGTGTTGATTTGAATGTGGCGTGGGTGATTATGTGGAATATGGCTATGTCTGGGTTGTTAATTCCAATTGCAGTTATTATTAGACCTAGTTGGCTTGAGGTGGAAAAGGCGATGATTTTTTTGATATCATTTTGTGCGATGGCACATAATGCTGAGTAAATAGATGTGAGTGTGCCTAGGCATAAACAGATTGTTGTTAAGCATTTGGTGTTTATAATTGGGTGTATTTGTGCCAGTATGTAGATGCCTGCAACAACTATAGTGCTGGAGTGNAGGAGAGATGAAACGGGGGTGGGGCCTTCTATTGCTGTTGGTAGTCATATGTGCATAAAGAATTGGGCTGATTTGCCAATTGCAGCTATAATTAAGCCTATAGTAGTTAGTGTGTTTTTTGTGCTTAGTGTTAATGCTGATATAATATCTCATGTTCCTAGGGTGGAAAGTAAAATAACTATGACTAAGGTTAGGCCAATGTCTCCGATTCGGTTGTAAATAATTGCTTGGAGGGCTGCTGAGTTGGCGTTGATTCGTGTAGATCATCAGTTAATCAATATAAAAGATAGGATTCCGACCCCTTCTCACCCAATTAATAATTGCATGAAGTTTCCTGCTGTTGTTAGTATGAGTATGGAGATTAGGAAAATTAGCAGGTGTTTTTGGAATTTTTTTGCTGGTTCCTTAGTTATGTATCAAGTTGAGAATTCTATAATTGATCAAGTGACGAGAAGGGCCGTTGGGAGGAATAGTGTCGAATATTTGTTAATTATGAGTGTTATTGTTATGTCTGTTATTTCTGTCTTGATTAAGTGGAGGTTAATGTTGATGTTCTGTGTTTGGTGCTTTAGTATTAGTCCTGTTGGAAGTAGTGAAATTAGAAAGGATAGTTTGATGCTTTTCGTAATATTTATTTCATGTTTTTTTGAAAAGAGGGGTGGTGTTAGTATTAGTATGGAGGTTAATATTAGAGAAATAACTATTAGTTCTAGCATAACTTTTACTTGGAGTTGCACCAGGGTTTATGGTTCCTAAGACCATAGGATTGCTTGTATCCTTTAAAAGTTGAAGAGTCTGAGGTTTTAATTTCAGGTGTAAGAGTTAGCAGTTCTAATTAAGCTCTTCGGCCAAGAAGAAAAAGAATATCTATTGTTAGGGTCACGTCCTAGTGTTTTATTAAACTATCTTGGCATTAGCAAATTAGTTTTGGGCTTAGTGTAAGTAACAAAATTGGTAGTACGTGTAAGATTATAATTAGGAGTTCTCGTGTTTTGGCTGGGTAAGTTTCTTTTGAATCTTTTGTTAAGTATCCTTGTTGTGTTGCCATAAATATTAGTAATGAGTAGTCTGTTGTAATGACTGCTCCTGTGGCAGTTAAGATAAGTGTCAATGGGGATCAGTTGAATAGTGTGGTCATGATTTGGATTTCTCCTATTAGGTTAATTGTTGGAGGTAGTGCTAAATTGGTTAGGCTGGCGATTAATGAGTATGAGGTTGTAAGGGGCATGGCTTTGTGTATGCCTCGTAAAATAGTTAATATTCGGGTGTTTGTTCGTTCGTATAGTATGTTGGCTAGGCAGAATAGTATTGAGGAGCTTAGGCCGTGTGCGATTATTAAAGTAATTGCTCCTGAAGTGCTTCATGGGGTTTGAATAAGGACAGCAGAAGTTACTAGTCCTATGTGGCCTACTGAGGAGTAGGCAATAAGGGCTTTTAAGTCTGTTTTTCGTAAGCAGGTCAGTCCGGTTATAATAATTCCCCATAGGGCCACAGCGATTGTTGGGTAAATTAGGGCAGTTGGGGTGTTTACGGGGCTTATGCGGATAATTCCGTAGCCACCAAGTTTTAGTAGTACGGCTGCTAGTACTATTGAACCAGCGATTGGTGCTTCTACATGTGCTTTTGGTAGTCATAGGTGAATTCCGTATAGGGGTATTTTTACAAGAAAGGCTATTATGTATGCTAACCATAAGATGTTATTTGTGAGTTGGCTGTGGCTGGTTGGTTTTAGTAGGGTTAAAATTAGGAAGTTTGAGGTATTTTCTTGGTTGTATAAGAATAGGATTGCAATTAATAATGGAAGTGAACCTATTAGTGTGTAATAAATGAAATATGTTCCTGCAATCAGTCGTTTTGGCTGAGACCCTCATCGTGTAATGATGATGAGGGTTGGGATTAGTGTTGCTTCAAATAATAGATAGAAAGATGTTATGTTGTTTGCTGATAAGGCTATTACTAATAGTGCTTGTAGGGTAATAATGTTTATTAAAAATCCTTGTTTTCGTGGTTTGGGTTCCGTTTTTAAATGGTTCTGGCTTGCAAGAATTATTATTGGAAGGAGTCAATATGATAAAATGATTAGTGGGGCTGAAATTTGATCAACAAATAAGTATTGGTTAGAAAATGTGTTGTTGAGTATTATTGGTGTGTGAAATAGTTGGAGGCTAAGAGTAGTTATTAGTATTGAATATGATGTTGTGGTTATAAATAGGAATTTATGTTGGATAAGGGCGGCAGTTGGAATTAGTATGATTGTTGGGATTAAGATTTTTAGCATTTTAATAAATTTAGGTTTTTTACAAAGTCGTTTGTATTTTTTTGTGTGGTGATTGTTATTAGTGTGAGACCTGCGCTTGCTTCACAAGCACCTATGGTGATTATGATTATGGTAATTGATGTGGTGTTTGTATTATTGATTGAGGATGCTGCTATTGATAAGAATAAAATCAAGGTCATGGATTCTATACATAGAAGTATGGATATCAGGTGAGCTCGGTTTGTGGAGATTCCAATTAGGCTAAGTAGGAAGGCGCTAGTTAGTGTGAAGTATGTTTGGGTTATTTAGAGATTTAGAGGGCGTCTAAAGTTGCTAGTCCGAAGGTAGCTGTTTTATGTTAAACTAATCTCTAATTTTGCTCAGTCTAGAGCTCCTTGATTTCACTCATATGCAAGGCCTAGTGTTAATAGAAGAATAAGTAGTAGTATTCATATTGTTGTGGTTGTTGAGGTGTTTAATGCTCACGGGATTGGAAGGAGTAATGCAATTTCAAGATCAAATAGTAGGAAAAAAATTGCGATTAAGAAGAATTGAATTGAAAGTGGGAGTCGTGCATTTTCGAGTGGGGAAAATCCGCATTCGTATGGAGATAGTTTCTCTATATCTGGGTTTGTTTTTGGTGCTAGGTGATTAAAGGTAATAAGGATCAGGGGGATTGTTGTTGTTAGTAAAATCATTGTGATTAGGTTAATTATCACTTCTTAGTGTGTAAGATTGAACGAGTGGAAATCGTTTGTATTTGTTATACTAAAGTGATAGGATCCTCATCAGTAGATTGATGTAAATAGGAAAATTCATACCATGTCTACGAAGTGTCAATATCATGCTGCGGCTTCAAAGCCGAAATGATGGGTGGTTGTAAAGTGGTATAGATTTTGTCGTATCAAGCAGATGATTAGGAATGTTGTACCAATTATTACATGAAAGCCATGAAATCCTGTTGCTAGGAAGAAAGTGGATCCGTAGACGCTGTCAGATATTGTGAAGGGGGCTTTGTAGTACTCTATGGCTTGTAGTAGGGTAAATGTAATTCCCAGGGCAATGGTTGTTGTTAGGGCAATGATTGTTTTTTTCCGTTTCCCTTCTATTAGTGAATGATGTGCTCATGTAACGGTAAATCCTGAGGCTAAAAGGACTATTGTGTTGAGTAGTGGAACTTCAAATGGGTTTAGTGGGGTGATGCCTTTTGGTGGCCATGTTATTCCGATATTGTGGGTTGGGTTAAAGCTTAGGAAGAAAAAGGTTCAGAATAGGGCAAAAAAGAATAATAGTTCTGAGAGAATAAATAAAATTATTCCATATCGTAGGCCTTTTTGTACGATTTTAGTGTGATGTCCTTGAAAAGTTCCTTCTCGTACAATGTCTCGTCATCATTGGTAGGAGGTTAGTAGTGTTGTTAATAATCCAAGGTTTATTAGGGTGGTTGTTTTTGAATGTATTCATGTTACAAGTCCGGAGACAAGTGTGAATGCAGACATGGCACTTAAGATTGGTCATGGGCTGGGAGTTACTATATGGAATGGGTGTATTTGGTGGGTCATACGTGTTTTCTTGTAAATACAGGTAAGTTAATAAAGTGAAAACGTAGGCTTGAATAATAGCGACTGCGAATTCTAGAGTTATTAGTAAGATTAGAAGTAGTGCTGGTAATAGGGATAAGGCTGAGGTTATTTTGATTGTTGTGAGGGTGGTTGTTGAAATTAGTTGAAGTAACAGATGGCCTGCTGTTAAATTGGCGGCGAGTCGTACTCCTAGGGCAATTGGGCGAATTAATAGGCTGATTGATTCGATGATAATAAGAGCTGGGATTAATAGAGTGGGTGTTCCTTCTGGCAGGAAGTGGGCTAAGGATTTGGTTGGTTGTGTTCGTAGTCCGACTAATACTGTGCCTAGTCAGAGTGGGAGTGCAATAGCCATGTTTGTAGAGAGTTGGGTTGTGGGCGTAAATGTGTATGGAAGTATTCCTACGATGTTTAGTGTTAGTAACATTAGTAGTAGAGAGGGGATAAGAGGAGTTCATTTAAGTGCATTTTTGGAGGCTGATATCATAAAATGTTTGGTGATCTCTTTTAATGCTCATTTTGTTAGTGCATAAGTTCGGTTGGTGCTTAGGCGGTTTGTTGACTGTGGTATTAGTATTACTGGGATAAGTAATGTAATTAAGGATATATTTGTTCCGAATATTTGTGGGGTTTCGAATTGGCTAAATAGGTTCGTTATCATGGCCAGATTCATTGGTTGAAGTTTATTTTTTTCTTAAATTTACTGGGTTTAATAGTGAGTTTGGTGTTTGTGGTTTTTGCAGTCATAGCTAATAAAACTAATCAAGTGCTTAGGAATGTCACAAATCAGTTAGATGTATTAAGTTGCGGCATTCACTTGGGAGAAACCTTCTCTTCTTTAGCTTAAAAGGCTAGTGCTTTGCAAGCTTCCTAGTGATTTTAGTAGGGTGGTGGTTCAATTTTCGAATTGTTTTGTTGGCATTGACTCTGCTGTGATGGGCATAAAGCTGTGGTTTGTTCCACAGATCTCTGAGCATTGCCCGTAAAGTACACCTGGTCGTATAGTTGTAAAAATTAGTTGGTTGAGTCGACCTGGTACTGCGTCTGTTTTTACTCCGAGAGTTGGGAGGGTTCATGAGTGTAATACGTCTTCTGATGATACTAATAGTCGTACTGTAGATTTTGTTGGAATTGCTATTCGGTTGTCGGTTTCTAGTAGGCGAGGGGCTCCGTTTGTTAGGTCTTGTTCTTTAATTATGTAGGAATCAAATGATATGTTTTCATAGTCGGAATATTCGTAGCTTCAATATCATTGATGTCCTAATGTTTTAATGGTTAGGTGAGGTGTGCTTTGGTCTTCTAGTAGGTAAAGTGTTCGTATTGATGGTAGGGCAATAAATAATAGTACTAGAATTGGAAGCAGAGTTCATGTGAATTCTAGGTGATTGACGTTGTCTGGGGTGATGTTGTAGAGTTTTGATGTTGAAGTAGTAAATAGGGTAATTATTACTGAAAGTCAGATTATTAGTAGTATTGTTATGGCGTAATCGTTAAAGTAGATGAATTCTTCTATTATTGGTGATAATGCATTGTTTAGCGAGGCTTGTATGGGTTCTGACATTAGAACTTATAGAAGTTTCTATGTTTTGATCCTGACAGAGTCATGTAATGTATGATATACTAAAGTTCTGAAGGAAGGAGCAATATGGATTGCGGATTGGTTTGAAGCCTTTTTATGGGGTTCAATTCCCCTCTTTCTTGTTTAGTAACTAGGGGGGGGGTAGTGAAGGTGTGGTTTGGTGGTGGGCATCCTTGGGTTCATTCTTGAAATTTTTTGTCAGGTTGAGTTGTTGATGTTTTTTGTTTTTTTGTAAATGCATTTCAAATTAGTCCGAATAGTATAATTGTTCCTATTATTGAGATGATTGATCCTAATGATGATATGCTGTTTCATAAGGCATAGGTGTCTGGGAAGTCAGAATATCGTCGTGGTATTCCTGCTAGTCCTAGTATGTGCTGTGGGAAGAATGTGATGTTTACTCCTGTAAATATAATTCAAAATTGGGCTTTTGCTATTTGTTGGTTAATTGAAAATCCAGTTAATATTGGAAATCAGTATACAACTCCTCCTATGATTGCAAATACAGCTCCTATTGATAGAACATAATGGAAGTGTGCTACTACGTAGTAGGTATCGTGTAGAAGTGTGTCTAGTGATGAGTTTGATAGTATGATTCCTGTTAAACCTCCTATTGTGAAAAGATAAATGAATCCGGTTGCCCATAATATTGGGACATTTCATTTAGTTTTTCCGCCAAAGATGGTAGCGGTTCAGCTAAAAACCTTGATCCCGGTTGGGATTGCGATTGTTATTGTTGCTGCTGAAAAGTATGCTCGTGTGTCGATGTCTAGTCCAACTGTGAATATGTGGTGTGCTCATACGATAAACCCTAATATGGTGATAGCAAATATGGCTCATACTATGCCATGATATCCGAATGGCTCTTTTTTTCCTGTGTAGTGGGTGATGATGTGTGAAATAATTCCAAAACCAGGTAAAATTAAAATGTACACTTCTGGGTGCCCAAAAAATCAGAATAGGTGTTGAAAAAGGATTGGGTCTCCCCCTCCAGCAGGGTCAAAGAATGATGTATTTAGATTTCGGTCTGTTAGAAGTATGGTGACGGCTGCTGCCAGTACTGGGATGGCTAGCAGTAGTAGGATTGCGGTGAAGAATACGGATCAGACGAATAGCGGTCAGTTGTAGGGGGTTATTGAGTGGGGGGATATGTTGATGCAGGTTGTGATAAAGTTGATTGCCCCTAAAATTGAGGATGCTCCGGCTAGGTGTAATGCGAAAATGGTTATGTCTATGGATGGGCTTGAGTGTGCTATGTTTCCTGATAGTGGGGGGTAAATTGTTCAGCCTGTTTCTACGCCGTTGCCTAATTTTGATGCTGTTAAAAGTAGGAAGAATGCTGGGGGTAATAGTCAAAAGCTTATATTGTTTATTCGTGGGAATGCTATATCTGGGGCTCCTAGCATTAGGGGTACTAGTCAGTTTCCGAAGCCTCCAATTATGATTGGTATAACTATAAAGAAAATTATGATGAAAGCATGAAGTGTGATGAAGGTGTTATATATTGTGTCCCCGCTGTGTTGTCCGGGTTGGATTAGTTGTAGTCGAATTATAAGGCTAATTGTTGCGCCAATAAAGCCTGCTATGGTTCCGAATAAGAAGTATAGTGTTCCAATGTCTTTGTGGTTAGTTGATAAAAATCAGCGTGTTAGGGTTGACATGATAAGATGGCCGAATTAAGGTGGTGGTTTGTAATTCCATTTATGGAGCGAAAAGTTTCTCTTATCAGACCTAGGTGATGCTAAATTGCAAGTTTAGTTAAGGGAATGTAAGTTTTCGTAGGTCTAGGAGTGCTGTTGTTACTTTAAATTAATGCCTGCTGGTTTGGGTAAATAGCTGTTAACTATTTTTTGTGGGATCGAGGCCCACTAATTTGAGGCCTTAGTTTAAGGAAAATATCTAAGTTGCATAAAGATGATGTAGGAGATGGTCCTGTAGGTCTTTCAGATGCTAAGGATACTATCCTTATTTGTGGCGTTGAAGGCCACCGGTTTATAATTTCTCCTAAGCGTCTCTATAAGGAATTGCTGGGATTAGTGGAATGATGAATAGTGCTGTTGGGATGACTATTGTTATTGGTTGTGGTTGTTTATTTTGAATTCGTCATTTTGCTAATGATGTGGTTGTTATTGGTGGTGTTAGTATCAAGGTAAGATAAGTGATTCGTAAGTAGAACTGTAGGCTGATTAGTGATGATATAATTGTTAAGGTTGCTAGTATTGTAAGTTTATTGGAGATAAGTTCGTCAAGGATTAGTAGTTTTGGTGCAAATCCTGTGAAGGGCGGCAGGCCGCTGGTTGATAGTATTAGAAGGGCGATGGAAGTGGTTGTTGTAGGGTTGGTTGTTCATGTTGTGGTTAAATTTTGGAGCGTTTTTGTTGATGTGCTTGTTATAATTAGGAAAATGGGGGCGGTAATTATGATATAGATGGAGATGTTTATTATTGCTATGTTTGGAGAAAGGGCCATAATTATAATGGTCCAGCCCAGGTTGTTGATGGAGGAATAGGCTATTATTTTTCGTAATTGTGTTTGGTAGATGCCCCCTAAGCCTCCAACGACTATTGACAGGATTCCTGTTAGGATTAGAATAGTAGGTTTAATGTTGTTTGAGATTATATATATTAATGTAATGGGAGCAAGTTTTTGTCATGTTGTAATGAGAAGTGCTGTTTGCAGTGATGTGCCTTGTAATACTTCTGGAAGTCAAAAGTGAAATGGGGCGGCTCCTATTTTTATTATTAGAGATAGGGCTATGATTGTTGTAGAATGTGTGTTTTTAAGTTCTTGAATATTTCAGCTACCTGTTTGTCAAACATTGATCGTGCTTGATAATAATATTATTGCAGATGCAATTGTTTGTGTTAGAAAATATTTAATAGTGGCTTCTGATGCTCGTATGGTTTTTGGTTTTGAAATAATTGGTAGAATTGCTAGTATATTTAGTTCTAGTCCAATTCAGGCTGTGAGTCAATTGGAACTTGATATGGTTATTATAGTGCCGGTAATAATGCTCAGGGTGATGATTGTGGTGGATGTTGGGGTAATGTATTAGGAGGCGGATCACCGTTTTTGGGGCATGAGCCCAACTGCTTATTGTAGCAGATCCTAATTAGGAGTGAGAGTGTGTTACTCTGTCTTTATCTCATCTTGATAATCCCTGGTCTCGGGCACACTTCTGTTTGGGTTAGAGAGTAGTATAGATGGTAGTACGAAAAATTTTGGGTTTTTTTGTGGGGGTTCGAGTCCTCTCTTTCTAATTTATGGTTGTGGGGGAAGGGATATAATTGACAGGGGTATTATTGTGTAGAGTAAGCAGAATGCTAGGGTTGCTGGCAGGAATTGTTTTCATAGAAGATGTATGAGCTGGTCATATCGAAATCGTGGGTATGTTGTTCGGATTCAAATAAAGCCTATGGTTAAAATTGTAGTTTTTATTTTGAGGTTTATTGTGAATATGTAAGGTTCATATGGTGCGGGGCTAAAAAATAAAATTACTGATAATGTGTTTATAATTAAAATGTTTGAGTATTCTGCTAGAAAGAATATGGCGAATATTCCGCTGGCATATTCAACGTTAAAGCCGGATACTAGTTCTGATTCTCCTTCAGTAAGATCAAATGGGGTTCGGTTTGTCTCGGCTAGTGTTGATACGAATCATATTATAGCAAGAGGGCAGGATGTTAGTGCTAGCCATGTTTTTTCTTGGGTTTCTAAAAATAGTTGTAGTGTGTAGCCTCCTGTTTGGGATGCTATGCATATTAAGATTAGGCCTAGTGTAACCTCGTAAGAAATGGTTTGTGCAATAGCTCGTAATGCTCCAATTAATGCGTATTTTGAGTTTGATGCTCATCCTGATCATATAGTGGTATATACGGTTATGCTTGAAAGGGCTATTAGTAGAAGTAGGCCTAGGTTAATATTTATTAGTGGGTGTGGTGTTGGAATTGTGGTTCATATTAGTATTGCTAGCGTTAGGGCTAGCATTGGAGAGAGGACAAACATAGTTTTTGATGAGAGTGTTGGGTGAATGGGTTCTTTTACGAATAGTTTAACTCCATCTGCTACTGGTTGTAGTAGTCCTTTTGGTCCAACTATGTTTGGGCCTTTACGTTGTTGTGTGGAGCTAATAATTTTTCGTTCTATTAGGGTTAAAAAGGCGATTGCTACTAGGATGGTAATAATTATTGTTAGGAGATTCATTAATTGTAATGTTTTGATTATTGGTGAAACGATTTGAACGTTTGATTAAAGGTTTTAGATCTTTTGCATTTACCTGACCATGCCACACCAAATGTAACACTTGTCTAGTGTTGAGTACCTAGGCATATGTTTTGTACTTTAGATTTTTTCAGTGCATTGTATGAAGGACATTCCATTGTAATTGGTCCTGCTTTATCGGTCCTTTCGTACTGAAAG